TCTATGGGTACTTTACAAGTTATAAGAAGGGAGGAATTACTCAATTTTCGGATTATCTATATTTCAGATATCATACAAATACTTTTCTATACTCTTAACTTTATTTCTAAATTTCTAATTTATATTTTATATATTTTATTTTATTATCTCAGAAAGATTTCAATTTTTTATAAGTTCATTGAATAACTTCTATTTAATCAAAATCAAAAAAATGAGATTCCCCCCCTTTTTTTGGTTGTCCACTACTTTATTTTTATTGTACGTAATAAATAAAAAAGGAAGTTCTGATACATCTGAAAACCGACACGAAGACTAGGAATTTTTGGCGAACAGGATTAAAAATCATTACTCTTTCGACACAAGAAGGGGAATTTTCCCCACCCCTATTTTTGTGTCGAAGAATAGGAAGACAAATAATCCCTCCTAGAATTATTTGTTGCCCACATTTATAGTTCCGCGCTTACTTATGCGACTATCTATCCCAATCTTATTCTATTTCAAATAGAATAAGATTGATAATTTAAATCTGGCATATACATATAGTATAGTAACATAGTCGTACGAATTCAATTTGGCTAAAAAAAACAAAGAAAGCGGTGGTAAAGTCAAATAAAATAGTCTTCTTCAAAAAAGATCTACCTATATATGTATATGATATGACTAGAAATGCGGTACAAGAGATTCCCCGAATCTTGTAGAAAAATCAAAATATATATATATAGTAAATATATATAGTAAACAAGTAAATAAAAGGTTTTTCAGAATTTCAGTTTTTTTTGATGATACATAATCGACAACAATAATTTGTTTCTTTTTACGAACTTGATGTCGATAAATCGGCGAGTCTAGAAATTCATTTCGGCCAATTGAACCTTCTCGAACTGTTTCTTTTTAAGAACCAAAAAGATTTGTGCCAAAATAACAGATGCCAAGAAGAATAAAAGACCTTGGACACGTAATGGATCTTGAAGTACTATTTCTGCATCTCCCTGACCAAATCCACCCACATTAGGATTACTCGTTAGTGGTTGATCAAATCTGATGGATTCGCCTTCTGAAACAAGAAGTTCTGGTCCAGGAGGGATAATATCAACCACTTGACCTCCATCCGACGGATCTGTTATGGTTATTTCGTACCCCCCCTTTTCTTTTCGTATGATTTTACTTACTATACCCGCTCCTGTAGCATTATAAACTGTATTGTTACTCTTGCTTCCGTCGGGATAAATCTGACCCCTTCCCCTATTTCCCCCTACGTACATAGGATATTTTAAGAAGTGAACATCCTTCTTAGTAGCGGGGTCGGGCGAAAGAATAGGAAAGGTGATTTCGCTATATTTCTGACCAGGGACAGGCCCTATCACAAGAATATTTTTTTTATTAGGGCGGTAGCTCTGAAAAGACAAATTGCCTATCTTTTCTTTCATCTTGGGAGAAATACGATCGGAAGGAGCTAATTCAAACCCCTCCGGTAAAATAAGAACAGCCCCTACATTCAAACCCCCTTTCTTACCATTAGAAAGAACTTGTTTCACTTGCTTATCATAAGGAATTCGAACAACTGCTTCAAATACAGTATCAGGAAGTACCGCTTGTGGAACCTCAATATCCACGGGCTTATTAGCTAAATGGCAATTGGCACATACAATACGCCCAGTCGCTTCTCGTGGATTTTCATAACCCTGCTGTGCAAAAACGGGATATGCACTTGAAATGGATGTTCGAGTCATGATATATATCATGAGCGATACGGAAATAGATCGAATAATCTGTTCCTTTATCCGAGAAAAAGTATTTCTAGTTTGCATGGTCTAATCATTGATCCGAAAATTTCTACAATAAATTGGGTAGGTCGCTCGTATAGTTCCCTATCCACGATTCTGCTATTTACTGGAATCATTTTACTGGAATGCTATAGGATGAAAATCCCTCGGGTAGAAAGTTTTTAATGCTTATGTAGAACTACACATTAAGAAACATTCTAATTTGATTAGATTAATATCGGTGGATCATTTATTAATCATTCATTGAATGATAAATAACTACAAGTGACGGAGATACACGATTTAAATAACGGAAAATCCAATATTTTAAAATAGTATCGAGAATAACTGGAAAAGTGGAAACAAGACCAGATATGATTTGATCATTATGAACAAATCCAAAATCCTTGTAGACAGAACCAATCATTAGTTCCCAACCGTGGGTTGAATGAAATCCGATACATAAATCCGTTAATAAAAGAATCGAAAAAGCTTTTACTGTATCGCTTACGTTATATAGGAATTCCTGAGCCCAAGAGTTAAGAATAACAAGTTCTTGATTACCTAAAATAGAATAACCGCTTAGAATAGCAAAACATATTATATTTGTCGAGAAGTGCAAAATCATATGTATACGATCCTCATTGTGTATCTTGATTAATTGGATCGTTTCTTTGTGGATTCCTATAGGAAGCTTTTGTAGATGTATTTCCGAGTATTCCTTGATCAGTTCGTCCAAGAAGAGGATTTCCTCTAATTCTATGAACTTTTCTAAAATACTTTTTTCTTGAATATCATTCAAAAAGATTTCGGATTGATCAGTATTCGACCAATTAGTAACCCAAGATTCCATACTTTTAGTAAATGATGAGAGAGAAATCCAACAGGACAAAAACACTATAGATGCAAGATACAAAAGAGGAATGAATGCTTTATTTTTTGCCATTTTTCGTCTGTGAATTATTAATTAACCCACTTCATTCGTCGACTCTATGTGATCGAATATTTCTTTTACCCATGAGTTCTAGACAAGGTATTAAACCTATGAATCTATTTTATTTGTGATTTTGTGTGAATTTAGAACGAATACAAAAATAGACTACGACTCCGCTTCGAATTCGAATCAAGAAATAATCAAAAATATTGTTTCCAGATCTCTCAATTCATCAAATTTCTTAAAGTGTCTCCTTTCGATGAATGACCGAAAGGAGACACTTTAAGATTTAAGAAATGAATATTATTGATATTTTGAGACGAAAGAATTCCTTTTCTATAAAAATATAGAATATTTTGAAAAAATTCCAACGATTACCCATATCCAAGAATAGAATAATTGAGAGAAAGATATTGTGATGATAAAAAAAATGAGTGGTAAAACAAGACAGAAATGGACCAGTTATCATTATTAATAAAACCCTTTATTGATTAGTATTAGTAATGGAACACAAAAGAAAGGATAAATTAAAGGGTCGATTGAAAGAAATAATTTACACGATAGGATTTATCTGCATCTAAAGTATCAATTCCAACAAATATTGAAAAAAGATGAATTTATTTCTTTCGAAATCATTTGATATATCCGATGAATTGAATCTAGTAGTTCAATTTGTTACTTGTTTAAATTGAGTTGCATGGATTTGGATACGCATAAAAAACCTCAAAGGAGGGGGTTTTGTTTTAGGGTTGTTCCATATCTATCGGCTTTGGCTCGACTGAACGTTTTGACGAAACTTCAGTTAAATTATGTTATAGAAAAAACAGGAATTTTTTCCCTCCTGCTGAGAAAGCATTCATCCTTCAGCCCATTTCCTTTTCTCAAAAGACTTCAATTGGTACGCACAAAAAATAGGCCAATTCGGCGGCTTTTTGTTCAATTTCTCGTGAAGGCAAATTCTCATCAGTACGGGTCAACGGAATAGCCCCCCGGCCTCTGATGTCCATATAAAGGATACGACGAGCATAAATACCCTCTTTAACTTCTATTCTAATGGACTGAATATCTTTTATACGGAATCGGAGGAATATGCGACGATTTTTTCCAGGAAATCCCCAACGAAAAATACACACTATTCCCTCCTTTCTATCGAATCGATCATAACCACTACCTACATTCCAGGAAATTGTGCACCACAAATAGGAACTAATAAAGAAACCAGCGATCCCGTAGAAAGACATCACGATCCCTTGTGGAAAAAAAACAATTTGCTGAGCCGGAACAAAAGATATCAAATTTCTACCAAGATAACTGGAAGTTCCAACCAATAAGAATCCTAATGAACCTAAAAAAACGATAAGGGCCCAGCAAAAATTACTTAGTTTTCGAGACCCTGTTATACGTTCTATCCATATATGTTTTGATCGCCAACTCATACTTCATCCGATTTAATTTTATTGGAATTCAGAGAATACCCCAAATTATTTTGACTTTACTTTTTTTTTTGTTTCCGAAGGAACTCTCATCAAACTAGCACTAGTTTGATGTGAACTAGTGCTAGTTGATGTGAACCTTTAGGAGTAATTTATCAAATTGGTTAGATCTAAACTAATAACATACCCTTCCTTAAATCCCAAATATACATATTACAGATGGATCCACCAACTTTAGGTATCCAACGATCCTGCTCTATTTGAAACTAGCTGGAATTTATTTACCCATAGATCATTTTCTGCAGGCATAATAGCTTTTTCCTTTAGAAATCACATGTCATACCATATTTCCATTTCCCGAAAGAAATAAATATCTGTGTTATGCTAGCAAGTAGAAGTTCAAAAAAAAATGGATGAGATTGGGTCCCCTCAGATCTAAACAATCTTGTTTTTTTGAACATAAAGAAATAAAGAAGCCATTGCAATTGCCGGAAATACTAAGCCTACTAAAGGCACAAAAATAGAGGGAAAAGTGAAAGTTGTCATAAAACGGGGTACCTCGATTTACTATTTGCACCTGTTATCATTTTTTTTATATCATATTTTACAATAATTATAATTCAAAATTGTAATTATTATGAATCGGTCTTTATTATTAAATTCAATTTATTAATAAATTGAATTTGAAAATTCTTATAGAAGTAATAAATATCTATATATCTAAGTAAGTATATAGACTAAGCCCAAGGAATGTAGAACTAAATAAATGGACTTATTCATCTTTCTACACGAAAGATACCTATGATAATCAACTTTATTATATTAATTATATTTAATTAGATTTTTTTCTTAATTTCTTTGTGTTTTGTTCTTGTCTTCTAATTTGAAAAGGTTTCTTACAAATTCTCGAAAGATTTGCTAGAATGCGACACAACCAGGATTTTTAGTGAAAATGAGATTTTCGGGCGATGCAGAAAGATAAAAAACTGTATATCTATCTTTTCTATATTTGATTATCTACGTAAGGCGAAATTCGTTTTATTTGCCTAATGTCACGAAAGGAAGAACTCACGCTTTTATCTTCTTGATAAAGACTTCTTAATTAGTAATGGGAAATCTAGGTAAAAAAAAGAGTTATCCGCAACTTTTGCTTCTTTCTACAATTAGATCTTAGGTCACCAACAAAAGACAATTGCGTTCTTATTTACTTTAATTCCGACAAGCTAACTACTTGTTTGCTACAAATAAAATAATTGAACTTAATACGCTCTACTTGATTGAATTTGAATTCAACGGAAAAAAGGCGTGGAGCTTAAATAACTCACTCAGAACACTTTTTAAAGTATTACGTGGTACGATTAGGTCGAATAAACCTTTCTGGAATAAATATTCAGCCGCTTGTGAACCTTCAGGTACTGTTTTATTCAATGTTTGTTCAATTACTCTTTTACCCGCAAATGCAATGTAGGAATTGGGTTCGGCAATAATAATATCTCCCAACATACCAAAACTAGCTGTTACCCCACCAGTAGTAGGAGATGTAAGGATTGATACATAAAATAACTTTTTATTGGATTGATAATCATATAAGGCAGATGATATTTTAGCCATTTGCATCAAGCTCAAACTTCCTTCTTGCATGCGCGCCCCCCCCGAAGCGCACACTATAATAAGAGGTATAAGTCGATTGGTAGCGTACTCAATCAAACGAGTGATTTTCTCCCCCACCACGGATCCCATACTACCTCCCATAAACTGAAAATCCATAACCCCAATTGCTACGAGAATACCATTTAGTTGACCTACACCCGTTTGAACAGCCTCAGTTAATCCTGTCTTTCTTTGATAAGAATCAATACGATCTTTATAAGGCTCCTCCTCCGAATGAAATCCAATGGGATCCAGAGAAACCATGTCTTCATCCATAGGATACCAAGTACCGGGATCGATCGAAAGTTCGATTCTTTCTGAACTACTCATTTTCAAATGATATCCACATTGTTCACAAATATTCATTTTTGATTTCAAAAATTTCTTATAATTTAATCCATAACAATTTTCGCATTGAACCCACAAATGTCTGTATTTTTGAGTTGCATCGAGATCATTAGGCCCTTCTCTTAGAGTTAAATCACTACTCTTCGCGTGGGTTCGTAGACTGGACCTCCCGCTTTCACTACTATTTATACGTTTATCAAAAATGCACCTAGAAATGTAACTGTCACTACTATCACTTACAATGGACGTATCAATACAGATTTGAGACTGAAGATAACTGTCAATGCAACTATTAATGTGATTATTCCAACTAGATTGAATTACATACATGTAACGATTGGATAAGGAATCTTCACTCGTAGATCCATTATTCATACAACTAGAATTGCGATAATGATAAAAAGAATTCTCTAATTCACTCATAAAAGAATAGTCGTTGTCAATCTCAAAAATATGATTTTCAATATCAAAATAGATAGAATAAGTATCTCCATTACTATCCCTAACTAAAAAAGTATCATCAGAGAGAAAATTCCAAATGTCTTTGAAGCCGAATAAACGATCCACATTAGTGTAACTAGAATTGTCACGACGCCTGCAACTATGAATATTTTTAGCCCTACCTTTTCTATTCGGATCTTCACTTTCACTAGTATTTTCAACAGGACCAAGATTGTCCATTGAGTTCTTTATCCCATACCTATGCTCTAACTCCTTTTTAAACACCATCGAATTAAACCACCATCTTTCCATAGAGTTTTCTTGCCCCCTATTTGTTTGCATAAAAATACAATAGATGAATAGTCATTCGAGCCACAATTCTTTAGTTTTATTTATTTCCTATCAGACTAAACATAAAATTTCAATCACTGAAGTGTGAAAAAAGATTCTTTTTTGTTTTATGGGAATCCGGGGGTAAAACTTCACTATATATGATATGAATATGATGGATTCTAAATATTATAAATAATAATGGTAAAGAGGGGTTTTTCTATGTCTTCGTATCGAACAAAAAAAGAACTATTTGTTCTCTCCTCGAAACATTCGTAAAATCTCGTCTAATAAAAAACTAATAACAAGTAATAAATTAAGGTTCTATTCTAACACGAAACGAAGAGGACAATATATGGAGTGGGTCGAAAGATTTGTGATACTTCGCTTGATTCAGGGAAACTACAGGATATATAAAGAATATACCAATCCTAAGGATAAGGATCCATAGGTTTAATTGTGGATACAAGACAACAATAGAAACATTTGAGTCTTAGATTTTATATTTCAAATCTTGTATATCTATATGTATTTATCCAACATATATGCAATAGAATCTTTGTATTCGGCTCAATCCTTTTAGTAAAAGATTGGGCCGAGT